ATGTATATGGTTACAATTATCTACGTTCCCAATGTGCCTACGATGTAGCACCAGGTGGACTGTTAGCTAGCGTGTATCATCTTACGAGAATAGAATATGGTGTAGATCAACCGGAAGAGGTATGCATCAAAGTATTTGCTCCAAGGAGGAATCCTAGAATCCCGTCTGTTTTCTGGGTTTGGAAAAGTGCGGATTTTCAAGAACGGGAATCTTATGATATGTTGGGAATTTCTTATGATAATCATCCACGCCTCAAACGTATCTTAATGCCCGAAAGTTGGATAGGATGGCCCTTACGTAAAGATTATATTGCCCCCAATTTTTATGAAATACAAGATGCTCATTGAATAAAACGAATCCTCACTTCGACAATTCTCAATATTCAAGGAATATTTTTACATTATGATTTAGATCAAACAGAGTCATTGCAGTCTCCTTCGTATTATGGATGGGCTAAAGCTAAATTAAAAAGGACAAGACAAGGATTCATTGATATTCTCAAATTTTCTAGATACTAGATATTGAGTTCGGATGAGCCGAACCAGAACCAATAGGATGAACTAAAAGAGTTTTGCATCATGAACTTTGTACCGCGAAGATCGCTTAGACGGACTCTATAAAGTTACGTGGGAGGTAATTCAAAAAAGATAAACCAAAATAATCTTCTTATATATTAGATATCCTTTAATATACAATATACTCTTTTTTCTTTCCTATAAAATATTTTTAAAAATAAAATATAGGGTGGATCTCCAGATATCTGGATGGCTAAGTATATATCATAATATAGACTAGTAATAAATATGTATGTTGATCCATATCAATATCAATTAATTTGGGGAATTTATACTTAAATTAAGTGCCAGGAACCAGATTTGAACTGGTGACACGAGGATTTTCAGTCCTCTGCTCTACCAGCTGAGCTATCCCGACCATCCCCGACGCATCATTCTCATTTTATCATTTTACTAGGGACTTGGGTCTATGTCAATTATAAATAATTACAAAGTCTTATCCAAGCCTTGAAGTTTCTTGGATCTAAAAAAAACTTTGTAAGTGGACTATGAATCATTTGAAAAGAGAAGTATAGGATAAGATAAATCGTTAAGGAGTCAAATAGGCCTTTTTGGGGATAGAGGGACTTGAACCCTCACGATTTCTAAAGTCGACGGATTTTCCTCTTACTATAAATTTCATTGCTGTCTGCATTGACATGTAGAATGGGACTCTATCTTTATTCTCGTCTTAATGGGCTCTTCAAAAAATTTATCAGACTATGATAGTGAATTATTTTATCAATGAATATTTGATTTTTTATTCAACTTGGAATCAACTTACAACAATTATGTGTACTTTTCAAATACAAAATACGGGTTCGAGTCGTCATTAATCATTTGAAGCCTTTCTGAAGTTTCGATGGAAGGATTCCTTTTCCAACGCACCGCAGTCAAGTCCTTTTGTTAGAATAGCTTCCATTGAGTCTCTGCACCTATCCTTTTTTTTATTCTCTTTTTCTGAACCTTTGTGTTTTGTTTTCGTAAAACAGGATTTGGCTCAGGATTGCCCATTTTGAATTCCAGGGTTTCTCTGAATTTGAAAGTTATCACTTAGTAGGTTTCCATACTAAGGCTCAATTCAATTAAGTCCGTAGCGTCTACCAATTTCGCCATATCCCCCCTTTTTTTTTTAGATTTTAGGATCTTATTGTGATTTCGTTCTCTTATTTAATTTATTTTATGCTGTAACCCTTGAATTGATTAGACACGGATTCCTATATCAAAAAATGTTTCCTGTTATTTTCCTTTTTGCCCATCTTTTTTCATTTCTATCGGAGACCAATATCTGGCACAATCAGAAATGATTCTATCATTTCTGTACCCACAATTCAATATAGTTGGATATATACCACATATATAGTCTTCTTTTACTCTCATTTTTCCCATCCAATTTTGAATACTTGAACGGTCGATTTTTTTGTCTTAGCTTCAGCTTTTCTTTTATGATATGAATGAAATTAGCTTTCACCTTTGTGAGTAAAAGCAGAGGAATGTTGCATTATGATCTGGATTACATCTTTCTTTTTCTTTCATTTAATTTTGATTCTTTTTTTATTTCCTTATTAATTAATGATAATTAATTCAGTATTAATCAGTACTCTTAATTATTAAGATCATTTCTATAACTAATCTTTCTATTAATTCGATAAGAATATATTAAGAATATATAAATATATATATATATAGTAATAGACAAGATCCTAAAAAAAACGATTTTGAATTTCAATTCAAATCTTTAATTAAGATTAGGATAATGAACATATAATTGATAAAAAAATAGAAATTATATATCGCTACAGTCTCTTAATCGTTATCTTTCTATAAATATTGAATATTTATTTGAAATATTCTACTATATTTTAGGTTTCTATTCTTTATCTAGAGTTATAGTAATTATAATTATGAATAGCTAAAATTACTGTAATTTATCGAATTCCTATGCA